CGATTGGATGGATCTTAGTAATGGAATAATAAGCCATAATTCATTGGTTGCTTGTATCATTAACCATTTCTTTATTTTTATGCGAGGAGCTTACCATGAATCCACTGATTTCTGCTGCTTCCGTTATTGCTGCTGGATTGGCTGTAGGGCTGGCTTCTATTGGACCTGGAGTTGGACAAGGGACTGCTGCGGGCCAAGCCGTAGAAGGTATCGCGAGACAACCAGAAGCAGAGGGTAAAATACGAGGTACTTTATTGCTTAGTCTGGCTTTTATGGAAGCTTTAACAATTTATGGACTGGTCGTGGCATTAGCGCTTTTATTTGCAAATCCTTTTGTTTAATCCTCGAAATAAATGGGAAAGTCTTATTTTTATCTTTCTTATTTTATTATCTTAGATTTGCCGCTTGATTTTTCAAATTATATCAAGATTTCAATCCTACAATAACTTTAACTTATTCGTTGAGATAATACAATACCCCGTGGGAAGGACTAATTTGAGGATCAGGAATTAGCGGATCCACTCGCTTTTTTCCTTCCCGTTCTCGGTCCAATGGAACCCCCTTTTTTAGTACGCCTTGCAACGAACGAGATATATCGTAATTGATATGATACCTGGCCTGGGACCTAATTATAATTAAGTATTTTTTTTTTGGGGGGGGGTTCAATTGAAATTAAATAGATTGAGAAATACGGAAAAAAATAAAATCAACAAAGGGTGAAGTAATACAAAAAGAACTCTGTTCAATTTAGTCAGTCCTATCTATAAGAGGAGATCATATGAAAAATGTAACCGATTCTTTCGTTTCCTTGGGTCACTGGCCGTCCGCCGGGAGTTTCGGATTTAATACCGATATTTTAGCAACAAATCCAATAAATCTAAGTGTAGTCCTTGGTGTATTGATTTTTTTTGGAAAGGGAGTGTGTGCGAGTTGTTTATTTCAAGAATAAGCTGGATCTAACCAGCTGCACTTTTTTCTTTATAACTAGGAAAGAAAGGTGCACGATCCCGCGAATTACTTCTGAATCAATTCAGAAATCATATGTACGAACCGTAGCATTTCGTGATTCGTTGGTAAATACACTTTGATTCTCTATTAACCAATAATATGGGGCCCTAAACATGGTTAAAGCTAAATTGTTTGAAGTCTGGGCGCAACATTGGTGTTCTTTCTACCACTATGTTAGTATGGCGAGAGTTTCAAAACGAATCCTTGCATTTTATCCGATATAGAACACTCATATCGATAAAATGATTTGTGAACCTTTTATTGTTACTGAAAAACGGGAATCCCCTCCTTTTTTTATCCAATGCGGAATCGACGACCTATGTATAAAGTAAGCGGAATTTTTTGGATTTGAATAAAAAAAAAGAAACAACTTTGCCGATAATTACAGATTTTTTGTCTGGTCGGAAGAGTCCTCCGAATATTCTGGTCTTGGATCAACGATCCGTTTCAATATTTTTGAATCCGAACAGAAAAGAGAGGATAAGCTCATTATATTATATATATATAAAAAAAAATATAAATAAAAAAGTGATACGGGAATGCCCCATAAGTAAGTGAGCGTGAGAGCCAAATGAATCGAAAGATTCCTGTTTGGTTCGGGAAGAGGTCATGGAATTGTTAAAATTAATTGTAATGGGAAGATAATCTACTTTCATTAAGTGATTTATTAGATAATCGAAAACAGAGAATCTTGAGTACTATTCGAAATTCAGAAGAGCTACGCAAAGGGTCCATTGAAAGGCTGGAAAAGGCCAAGGCCCGCTTACGAAAAGTGAAAATAGAAGCGGATGAGTTTCGAGTGAATGGATATTCCGAGATAGAACGAGAAAAATTGAATTTGATTAATTCAACTTATCAGAATTTGGAACGATTAGAAAATTACAAAAATGAAACCATTCAGTTTGAACAACAAAGAGCGATTAATCAAGTCAGACAACGCGTTTTTCAACAAGCCTTACAAGGAGCTCTAGGAACTCTGAATAGTTGTTTGAACAACGAGTTACATTTACGCACTATCGGTGCTAATATTCGTATGTTTGGGGCGATGAAAGAAATAACTGATTAGTCCTTCTACTGTAGGTATTATTTATTGATTTTTCCTTTGCTTCTGAAAAAGAATTAAGCAAGACTCATGGCAACCCTTAGAGCCGACGAAATTAGTAATATTATCCGTGAACGTATTGAGCAATATAATAGAGAAGTCAAGATTGTGAATACTGGCACCGTACTTCAAGTAGGTGATGGCATTGCTCGTATTCATGGTCTTGATGAAGTAATGGCAGGTGAATTAGTAGAATTTGAAGAGGGTACAATAGGCATTGCTCTTAATTTAGAATCCAATAATGTTGGTGTTGTGTTAATGGGTGACGGTTTGATGATACAAGAGGGAAGTTCTGTAAAAGCAACAGGAAGAATTGCTCAGATACCAGTGAGCGAGGCTTATTTGGGTCGTGTTATAAATGCTCTTGCTAAACCTATTGATGGTAGGGGC